AGCAATGACATATTTTGGTTCAGGCATTTGCTCATATAATCTTACTAAAGAAGGAGCCATTTTCATTGTTACTGTTCCAGCTGTTAAAATTAGGTCTGCTTGCCTAGGACTCGACCTTGGTACTAATCCATAACGATCAAAGTCGAATCGTGAGCCTATTAATGAAGCAAATTCAATGAAACAACAACTGGTACCATAGAGAAGAGGCCATAAACTGGAAAGTCTTGACCAATTCGAAAGATCATTCGATGTAGTTGAAATAACTGAATTAGGGGATGTTTGGTCAAGTAATGGAAAATCAATCAAATTCATAACTGTCTCAATGTAATCTTTTCCTTCTTTTTTCTTTTTTTGATTGTCTGAATATTCAGCTAAGACCATTCCAATGCTCCTTTTCGCCATGCATAAACTGAACCAACAATTAGGATAAGCACGAAAATGAAAGCTTCTATAAATACGGATACACCCAATACATCGAAACTCATTGCCCATGGATAAAGAAAGACCGTTTCAACATCAAAAACAACAAAAACTAGAGCAAACATGTAATAGCGGATTCGGAATTGTACCCAAGCGTCTCCCATGGGTTCTATACCTGATTCATAACTAGAGAGCTTCTCTGGTCCTTCACTAATCGGAGCTAAAACTCCGGAAATTACAAATGCCAAGATAGGAATAGCACCCGATATTATTAGAAATGCCCAGAAAATATCATATTCGTGAAGCAGAAACATAAATATACTCCTATTAATGTGGAATAGGCTGAATTATTCGATTTGAATTGAAATTGTCAATTCATCCAGAACTTCTTAGGCGAAAAAAGAAAATTTTTTGATCAAACCCGCATAGTTTAGAGTTTGTTTTCTATAGGGCATGTCTTGTTTAAAGATTCATACAACGGAACCCCACTTATCTTTATTTTGCATTTAGATTCCATTTACATATAGTGTAGATATAGGATGCTCTTACACAAACAAAATTCTCTTACTTTGTCTCGGTTTCCCCCTAAAAACAAAATAGAATAAAGTATATAATAAAGTAATTAAATACAAATACTAAAATAGTATAAAATAGTATATAAATATACTATAACTATAATAGTAATAAATAATACTAAGAATATCTATCATATTAGTATAACTATGTTTTTGTTTTTATAGTTTAGTTAATTTTATTTAGAATTTATTTCGAATTTCCAATTGAATTTCTCTATAATTATATATTTATTATTTATATTCGAATTTCATTTCCATTGGGGTAAAATGACTAGGGATTTCTAGCATATTCTACTTGAAGTATTCTTTTCATTAAAATCCATGTATAAAATCGTTGCTTCTATTGATTCGATAGGAATACATAAACATAATCTAATACATCGAACGATTATATTCTATTTTATCTCCCTTCCTTGATCCTAGATTTCATCTCTATTTTCCTTACTTTATTGATTTGATTCAATCCGTTGAGTTGTGAGGAACCTTTACATATAACAACTCATATCTTTCTATACCAAAAAAACGAGAAACTTGGAATCTGTACTATACCCGCGGATCCTCTCAGAAATAAAAAGAATCGAGTACTAAAGAAAGACCGCGATTTGGGAAGAACAAAAATACTTGTTACGGCAATAACACTTAGTAAGACCAACCGATGGGTTGAGTTTCGCTACAAACGGGGTTTGTTTTGGAGCAAACTTACACTACACAATGAAAGATAGCACAGAGTGATAGAATCTGTCATCAGTGGAATCATAAATGATCTACATAAGATACTTCTAATAGAAAAGAAAGAATCACACATTGTTGAACAATTCGATAGACCAAATCCCCAAACCGACCCAACTCATAGAATACAGAAGAAGGAACATTGATACATTAGGGACCAATTCATTATCTCCGCATTATATTTGAAACAACCAATTTTATTATTGTTCGGCCAAAAACGAATTAGTCGGAGTCGGGGGACTTCTACAAATACAAGACTAACAAAAGAATAGGTACTAGATCCGTGTAACTTAAGTATTGTATTCGACTTGATTGGGTCAGAATGAAGTTTTTAGACAGGATCATGTCATGATTTTCATTTCATAAATTGACTGGGATTGGGTATACCAAAACAAAAATATATCAGTAACTTTTTGATCATGGACAGGAAAAAAGTCATATGTAATTCATACATGAAGATTAATGAAAAAGGATAGGTATTTTATCCGAGATTTTGCAAATAGCGATTGGATCTGTTGGAATGAATTATTGTTTTTATTTTCCTGTCCTTATGTATTGACATGGGCATGTGGTAATGCTTTCATTTCTATGGACAAAGGAACCTGTCAGTCCATAAACAAGTACTAATGAGGAAATGAAAACTATACTAAACTAAAATAGAATGTCTATACAAAACAAAAAAAAATGAAATGTGTTAGGGCTATACGGACTCGAACCGTAGACCTTCTCGGTAAAACAGATCAAACTGATTATTATCAAAATGATTCGAACTGTTT